TCTTACAAAGGCTTATCTAGGTGCCGTAATTTCTTTGGTCTTCAAAAAGAAGGACTTTGTTTCCTTTGTCTCTAAGTTTATTTAAGGTTTAGTACGCGTAATGATATTGATTGTGAATCACTCAAATGATTATTCCTTGCTCAAAGATATTCATTTGTACGTATATCACAAGACTTGTGATAGGGGAAAAGCATTTCCGTCCGGAGCCTTTAGCCCTTTTGAAATTGAAAACAAAAAAATGAGGAGCATAGCCACCTTCAAACTGTTAATAAAAAAAGGATAACTAGTTAGGGAGTGAAATAAGCTCTTGGGGATAGAGGGACTTGAACCCTCACGATTTTTAAAGTCGACGGATTTTCCTCTTACTATAAATTTCATTGTTGTCAGTATTGACATGTAGAACGGGACTCTATCTTCATTCTCGTCCGATTAATCAGTTCTTCAAAAGATCTATCAGACTATGGAGTAAATGAATATTTGATTCTTTTTTCAACTTGGAATCGATTCATAACCCAACAATTCTTCCTTTTTTTAATATAAATTTTTTCATTTCATATTCTAAAATTTTTATTTAGATAGAATTATCTATTTTATAATATATATTTCATATTCATATTATATAAAATATAATTCAGATTATCAGATTATATATATATAAATACAGATTACGGATTCGGGTTGTCATTAATCATTTGATATAGTTCACTACGTATATGCTTTACCCTTTTTTTTATTGAAGTTTTGACGGAAGAATTATTATAAGAACACAACACAGTCAACCCCATTTGTTAGAACAACTTCCTTTGAGTCTCTGCACCTTTCCTTTTTTTTTTTATTCTTGCTTTCTGAACCCTTATTTTTTTCTTTTTTTTTTTTTTGAAAAAAGGAGTTGGCTCAGGATTGCCCCATTTTTATTAATTCCGGGGTTTCTCTGAATTTGAAAGTTTTCACTTAGTAGGTTTCCATACTAAGGCTCAAGCCAATTAAGTCCGTAGCGTCTACCGATTTCGCCATATCCCCCTTTCTTTTTTTTTTTTAATTAGGATCTCAGTGGAATGTCTTTCCCCCCTCTTTTTTATTCTTTTATGTCGGAACCGTCGAATTCATTAGATTTGATACGGATTACTATACCGATTACTAGATCCAAAGGTGTTTCCTCCTTTTTTCTTTTTTGTCTAACTTCTTTCATCTTTATCGAAAGCCTATATTTTATTTTTGATTTGGTCTAATTAGAAATGATTCTATCATTTCTGTAGCTGCAATTCAATATGGATGGATATATACCATATATATCTTCTTATCCTTTTATTTTCCCATGCAATTTTTAATACTCAAGGGTTCGATTCTTTGTTTTTCATCTTAGTCTCTGAATGAAAGCAAAAGAATATTTTCTATCTTATTATGTTATTATGATCTATCTGGATTTCATCTTTATCGATTCTAAATTCTTATAATTCGAATTTTTTTTTTAATGAATTTTTTTATTCTTATCCTTTCCTTCCTTTTTTTAGGTTTTTTTCTTAGGGCAGACCTATATACTATAACAAAAAACAAAAATGAAAATAAATATCCATTTATATTAATAATATAATTATTTTCAATTTTGATTTGAAATGAATTTTCAAATTCATAGACTCACTAAACTAAATAGAAATAAAATTTCATATAATTTCTAAATAGAACGAAATAGAATTTAAATAGAATTTAATTATTCTAGACAAAAATAAAAAATATATAGAAATGAAAGAAATAAAAAAAACGAAATTCAATATTTATTTGATTTGAAATAAAATTTTTTTTTATTATAAAAGAATAAAAATGAATAGTTAATAATATTTAATAGCTAAGCCTAGACTAAGGTATAGTTTATCGAATTCCTATGTATGTAGAATTTCTGTGAGCCCGCTTAGCTCAGAGGTTAGAGCATCGCATTTGTAATGCGATGGTCATCGGTTCGACTCCGATAGCCGGCTTTTCTCTATTTTTTTTTTTTTGTTCGATTTATTTTACATGATGAATAATTTTTTGAAATCAAAGAACAAACAATAAGGTCCCCTTTCTTTTCTTATTCATATGAATAAAAGGAAAAGAAAGAGTCTTTTTCCTGATTTGGTGTGCGGAGATTTAACCCTCTCTTTTACTTTTATTTTACTTACATATTTTAAAATAAAAATACAAAATTAAATATATAATAAAAAGCGTATAGGATATTTATACAATAATAATTCATTTCATTATTTATTATTTATTGTAATACAATACTTCAGGGGATTTCACTTCATTTATCATTTAGTTCAGTTTTAATTTCGATTTCTTTTGTAAAATGAAATATAAAAAAAGAAAATAAATAAAGAAAAAAGAAAGGAGTCTTTATGTCGCGTTACCGAGGGCCTCGTTTCAAAAAAATACGCCGTCTAGGGGCTTTGCCTGGATTAACTAATAAAAGGCCTAGAGACGAAACTCATCTTAGAAACCGATCACGTTACGGGAAAAGATCTCAATATCGTATTCGTCTAGAAGAAAAACAAAAATTGCGTTTTCATTATGGTATTACAGAACGACAATTACTTAAATACGTGCGTATCGCTAGAAAATCCAAAGGGTCAACAGGTCAGGTTTTACTACAATTACTTGAAATGCGTTTGGATAACATCCTTTTTAGGTTGGGTATGGCTCCGACTATTCCGGCAGCCCGCCAATTAGTTAACCATAGACATATTTTAGTTAATGGTCGTATAGTAGATATACCAAGTTATCGTTGCAACCCCCAAGATACTATTATGGCGAGGGATGAACAAAAATCCAGAACTCTAATTAAAAATTATCTTGATTCATCCCCCCGTAAGGAATTGCCCAAACATTTGACCCTTCACCCATTCCCATATAAAGGATTAGTCAATCAAATAATAGATAGTAAGTGGGTCGGTTTAAAAATAAATGAATTGCTAGTGGTAGAATATTATTCCCGTCAGACTTAACCCTAAATAAAATACAAAGCAAAGAGTTCGGACAATTTTGCCCCCTTCTTTTGCCAAAGTAAATTGACTTAAGGTTTAAAGTCAGGGGTTTGGTCCGGATTTTCTCCGACTCATATATCCTACCCCTCCCTGGATTTTTCCTATTCATGTATCATAGATCGGCAGAAAGATTTTCATTCCTTGCCCGTACTTTACTTTACCAGTATTTTACGTACCGCAGCAAGGAAAAGTCAAATATATATTAAAATCAAAATAAAAGAAGGACCTAACTGTTATGTTCTACTACTAAATTAAATGGTATTTCTTGTTGTTTGATTTGTTACAGTTAGGAATGTTGGCGAATTAGGCGAAAGTATGGAAAGAGAGGGATTCGAACCCTCGGTAAACAAAAGCCTACATAGCAGTTCCAATGCTACGCCTTAAACCACTCGGCCATCTCTCCTACACAATGATTATGACTCATAAACCGAAGAAATAGCGAGACATTACTATAATTAATTCATATTTATATGAATACTTTCGATTTTTGTTTCGATAGGGATGACCAGCCCAAATAGACCGGATTAAATCAATGAATTTGAACGAATCCACTGATTGATTGATGGGTTTATGTTTTTTAGACCATGTATGATTAATGGATACTCTTCACCCATGGTTCTATTTCGATTTAGACGACAATTCCATAAAAATTCGAAAATTCCTTTCTAGTTTTAAAGTTCTCACTAACAAATCCTTTATCTCATCGATCTATTACAAATTCATGAATCATCCCGGGGATGTTTCTATTTGGTTGTATAGTGTATACTCGCTATGGACACAGGAAAAATAAACAGTTATTCTATTGATTTCCATCATAGAATGATTATTCGATTCTTTTTCTTTTACTCTTCTTTAGATCATAATTCAATCAAAATGATTTTTGACCTAATCGAAAAATTCCTTGATTCTTCCGCTTCGATGAAATTGGAATAGTTCCTATACTACTACATTTGTTTTGTATGAATTCGAACAGGATTCAACTATTTTATTTCTTATTGATTCTTGTTATTGATTTTTGAAAAAGGAGCAATTTGAGTATTTGGAATAATTGGAATAAAAAAAATTTTAAATATTAAAAAAATTAAGTAGTAGGAGAAGGTTCATTAAATTTATTTTGTTTGGAAATGAATCTGCTTTTATGTTATTTCGTACTGTAAAAATCCTTTGTTTGTGGGATCATTTTCCCCCAAAGAAAGGATAATGAGAAGAATTATAGAATGGATTGATACCTATGCCTAGATCACGTATAAATGGAAATTTTATTGATAAGACCTTTTCAATTGTGGCCAATATCTTATTACGAATAATTCCGACAACTTCAGGAGAAAAAGAGGCATTTACTTATTACAGAGATGGTGTGATTTGATTCTTTTTTTTTTTTTAATTCAATTTTACTGCTTCTAGTTTTACGAAAAAGGCATACGATTTGAGATAGAAAGAAAAAATATTCTTATTCTATATTATTGAAATAAACTTCTATATTATTGAAATAAACCTACGCTTGTTGAAGGTGAAGTTTAGAAATAGAACAATTCCTTCTGTCGTGTATCCTCGATTGATGCAGCCTCAAATACTATGCTTCAGTTATCGATTTTAGTATTGAGCGAAAGGTTACACCTCTGTGTTCTGTATTACGGGTCAATCCTACTTCCTGGTAATATAGTATCAATAGGCGGCATAGGGGAAGAAGCACTACACCCAGCAATCGACAACACAAAAGCTTTGTTAAAAATTACCTACCTACTCCCCTCTCGTATCTGGATTGGGACTAACAAAAATGGTTGGGACAACAAATATCCATCTCGTTCGTACTTTGGTTATCCATATAACCATCGAAGACTGTTGAAGTGACTATTTCCTGGAAATTAGGAGGCGTTGAGGACAAAGGAATTGCTGGAGTTATCCTTTCTATTCAGTATCAAGACGTTTGATGTTAGTAAAAGCTCTTTCGAAAGAAGGTTGGCTAGATATTTTTTGTAAAAA